CCGTGAAGACAGAGTCAGATTTTCTTTTGGGAATGGGGGAGTGAATTCATGCGTACCTCAACGCAAGGATTGAATTAGCTCATCTCGAGTTACGTGAGTGAACTTTCGCTTCTATGGTCGAAATCTTGCATATTCCCTCTTTGGTCGATCAGTCAACCTGCCTGCTGTCTTTGGGCAGCTCCAACTGCAAGATCTGGACTTGGACCATAGCTTTCGAATTGTGATTGGATTGACGCTCGGCTCGAACCCTTTTACTGTAGAACTGGAAGATCAGCTCTCCCCTTGCCTTTTCCCTTTCTCTATCTCTAGGCTCAAAGCCCAATCCTTTCATTCATTTAACGGAACACATTCCATTGCTGTTACCATTCCACTCCTGTTTAGGTTGAATACCGTACCAATCCATTCAGGTTACGGAAAAAGAAGACTTCCACCTATTACCAAGAAAGAGAATCATGCCTTTTTGATGACATGACAAGAAATCCTTAAATGAAAGCAAAATCGTGGATCCACAAATCTGTTATCTCCTCGTGCATTAACCGCTTCTGGGCGAAAATCCAATCTTTTAAGTAAGAAAGTCGTTATCAATAAATACAATTATGCCGCCGAATACAATCACTTTGAAGAAGTCGCAAGCAAGTGCGGGTTCAGTTCAAATGGGAAGTACGAAACACTCAATGGAGAATAGGGATCGCTATGCCGAAGAAAAGAGAGAGGTTGCACCAAGAAATGGAGAAGATAAGGTCATACCAAGGGAAATTCTTTCTATAAGCCCTTTAAATCCATGATTTTTTCACGAGTTTGAGGCTTTGAAAGGAATGTATACAGCCTAAACGCAAAGACGGGCCTATAGGCAGAAGCTGTTAACCTATCCGACTAGTAAAAAGCGTGAGGAGGATGACTTCGATTCGGCCCCCCTATAGACGTAAAGACTTGACTTCTTTTCTTTCTTTTCTGAGCCTTTCTTTTCTGCTTACTGGCCATGAGCCGTAGAACTTTCTTTCTCCGATGAAGTTGATCCAATGAGATGAAGATGTTCCCATCCTGATGCATTCTACGCCTGATCTCTCGATCATTGCTACCAATAGATGATCTAGTAAGACAAAGCCTTGACCCGGGTAACCGAAACCACCTTGGTAGCTTTGCCCTCTCACAGAGCACTATTGGGGAGGTATCCCTGATAGAAAGAATCAAACGTCGAATGGTCCGAATGAATGCTACATCAGGAGCCGAGTTGACTTCACTCCCGGTGACCTGCCGTCAGCACTGTGGGCGGAAGTTACTATGTGATCACGGCTTCCGACACAGCATTCATCCAGACAAGCCCTATGGGTGGGGGCTTTTCGAGTAGAGAAAGGTGGAAAAGATTTTCTAGGAGGGCGAGTGAAAAAACGTGTATATAATATGTAAATACCTGGTCGATACCATATCTCAAAACAGGAGAAGCAGACTGATCGTACAGGTCGATACCATATCTCAAAACAGGAGAAGCAGTTCCTCTACAGCACCGAATCCGCCGATTCTAAGTAATGGGGAAGAGTCCCGTTCAACCTCCTTCCAAGATTTGATGATTCTATACCAGCTTACCAAACTGACAATTTCTCGTTCTATTGGATCGTTGTGAGTCCCGTTGACTGCTTGACTTCTTCTTCTGCCTTGAACACTGACTCCTATTCATATAAAAGATTCTATCTTAACTGGCTCGTGAGCAACGACGATCAAAGAAGAGAAGGAAATGCCCGACTTCAGTCAAAGACAGGTAAGGGGATAAGAAGAGAAGTCTTTCTCCTCTGCAAAGCTATCGAAGAAGAGGAATAGAAAGGTTCATAATAAGCTGATAAGCTTTCGCCCGGGAACAACCTTATTTTCTCTATCTGCTTCGTCGAAGTCGGAAGGAGATCTTTTTGTATCGGTATGCCATTACTGCTTGAATGAAGACCTTCACTTCGGTTAGCTTTGCTTGACTAATCGATGGAAAACCTATCTTGCTTGATACTTGAGCTAGCTCGCTTTCCTCATCGATTGAAAATCTATCTTTCTACTTATTTTCTTGAAAAGCATTCCAGTTTTAGTTGGGGTTCATTGCGATATCTCACTACTTGACTCACTTCTTCAGTAGAAAGATTGAATCATGCTTCGAAACCGGCCTCAAAGCAGCCTTTCTCTTATATACTCAACCCACCTTCAGATCTCATTCAGGACTGGACTTGACCTATTGAAAGTTCTCAATTTGCTTAACTAGACTAATCTCTTTCAACCCTATCTTTCTCAAGCCGGTCGGGAAGGTGAGACGTTAAGTTCTCTGGTCCGTCACATGCATGCTTTGGAGGTTAGCTTCGCTTTACTCTGTTGGAAAGGAGGTCCTCCCTCCAGTAATGGCTTCTCCGGGTTGGGCTAAACAGCACGAGCTTTCCCTACCTTCAAAAACGGGCTCCCCCGTGGGTGGATTTCTAACACCATCTCCCTCGATCCTTCACTAAGCAATGAAAAAACTATGCGAGAAAGGGAATAGGACGTCCAGACACAATAGTAGAAGCCTCCCTTTCCCGGTCTTCTCTTGATGATGAAACTCGACAAAGTCGCTTTGCCTCTGACTCATAGATAGAAGTTCAGGCACGAGTGAGCTTGGCTATCTTACGTAGAGCTGAATTAGGTTTTTTCGGTGCACTGCCAAACTAGAAGCTTCTCCCACGTTCTTCCGCCAAGCCCTTGGAATGGCTTTCGCTACTCAAGAGGGAATTGCTTGAGGAACCTCTTTCTTATCCCGCACCGTCGAATCATTAAGGTCAGGCCTTCTGAGCCCTATACGGGGAGGGAAATGAGAATAATAAGCTGTCTTTGACGCCCCAGTGAAAGCACGCACCGAAGAAGAACAGAAGTTGTTTCATCCGGCATGGAATAATAGCTTTGCCGAAGGAAGTCACTTATTATAGTAGATAAGTACAGACAAGATAGTCTTAGATTGGATTTTGCTTCTTTCCTTTGGCAGTTGTATTGGGGAAGGGGACTTTCGGGATGGAAGAAAGCTGAGGCAAGTAGCTACTCTTGCTAGGTTTAGAGGAAGCTAGGATAGATTCAAACCAATAAGACAGGTAGCTAGTCGAAAGAGATAGGAATTAGGTTTCCTATTCTAGTTCTCTCTTTCTTGCTTTTAATGGCTTCCTAGCTCCTGTTGACTCGTATAAAAGAATCAAACCTGAAGGAGAGTGAAGCCCCTACCCCCTTTATGGCCCTCCTGGCTAGAGATAGGAGCGTAAGGTCTTCTTTCTTTCCTGTAGTTTATTTCTTGAAGGTAATAGAAGCTAAAGACAGAACAGAATAGATTAGATCTAGAGTGCTGCTAGGCGAAGAGCTAACATCAGGGAAAGGTATAAACTCTGAACTCCTAACTGCTAGCTACTCTACTAGAGCTAATAGCTACCTAACTCAAGGAAGGAGTAGTAACCTAGCTAGACCTCTATTCCTAGCTTTGAGGAAAGTAGGAGTACTCGCCCTAATCAATAAGCAGGGGAGGAAAGAAGGAAGAAAAAGGGAAAGTCGGTGTGCAAGACGCCATCGATGATTACATTCAGCTAGTCAATCGGGGAGCGGCTAGAAGAAAAGTCTCAAGGAGGGTAGCAGGGAAGGTTGGCTTCGTTCACTCCGGAAGTATACTACATATATCATTTCGGAAAAGAAGCTGCTTACTTCTCTGTCTGAGTTATGAGAAGAGTGAATTATTTATTTAGTGAATTAGTTCTTTCAGCTCTTTCTGCCATGAAGCTCTTTCAGCTACGAGATCCAGTCTATCTAGCTTTCCCGGCTCAATTCCTTCTTTCTCTTTCTTGATGTTCGATCGTGTACTAGCATAGCCCCTTGAGGTCTCCATTCCTATGTCCGTGAGTGGTCTATTCCAATCCGTCGAAGTCTTCCTTCCAGTGGTCCTAAGAGCAGTCCGAGCCCGAGCCTTACATTCTTCGAAGTCAGGTGCAATCTCCTTGATAATAGGATAGTGGTCTAAGCCGGCTGTTAGTGCACCTTCTCTTCCGCAGCGAAGTAATCCCCTTATCCCGAGTCGAGGAGAAGCTGGTATTTAATTCCTGTGTTATCAATGAGTCAATGCCCGGACCTGGCTCCAGGATAGAGAAAAGATAGGCTCTTCCGTCTGTTGTCACAAGTCTTGTTGACTCAGCCGGGAGTGAAAGAGATTCTGATTCGACGTTCTCTAGAGTCAGTATCCGTAGCTAGGACTAGTAGCATGCTTAGAGGAAAATTCCTTAGTTAGTAGTTAAGTTAGTCTTCCTCCATCACTAAAGGCAGCTCGTGCCCTGAGAGTTAGAATAAAATAATTCAATGCTCGGTACCAAACCCAAACCAAGGTGCGTAGCGCTCTCTCTGTTTCATAGTAAAGATGTGCCCGTGGGAGGAAACTCGACTTCTTCTTATGAGATGGGATGACGAGAATATGCTCTGCAGATGTTTTCCGGAAGAGAAGAATAGAAGCCCAAGGAGCGAAGGGATGAAAGGGGCGAAGGCAAGAGGTATAGGTCTTTGCTTTTCCTATCCTTACCTTAGGTTTTCAAATGGATTTCCAAGTAATGTAGGTGCGGTTTCGAGCGGAAAAAGCTAAAGAGCTACTCGCAGGGTCAAAGACAGGCATAGAGCTGCGCACCATAGGGGTTCAAACAAAGGCCTGTACACAAGAGAAAAAATAAAAGCGTAACCTTCACCTTCATCCCCGTCTCAATCTCACTAGGCGGAACCAAAGCAGTTCCATCTCGAAATGGATAGCCGGGGAAGGGTAGGAGAAGTCCTCATATAGAGGACCATGCCCAGCAGCATCACGCCACCCATAGTCGAAAAAGAAGTGACTCTTAGCTCAATGCTAAGTTGCGTCTTTTGTAATATGCATGGGGAATGAATGAAAGCACTCAAGATCTAGGAATGATAAACCAGGCGCAATCTAATAACCACGTAGAGACCGACGGAGCGGTAGGATTGGGACAAAGAAATCCCGTGTCCTT